ATTGGACAAATTATTCATTAACAGAAAAAAAACTGCAAGATCTGACTGATAGAACAAACACAATCCTAAATCAAATAGAAAAAATTACAAAAGCCAAGAAAAAGGGATTTATAACTCCAGATATAAATTTGAGTTCTAACAAAATAAGTTATGATGATAAAAGATTAGAATCACAAAAAAATATTTGGCAGATATTAAAAAGAATAAATGTTAGATTAATCCGTAAATCACATTATTTTATAAAATTTTTCATTGAAAGGATATACGTAAATATGTTTATATCTATGATTAATATTCCTATCATCAATACACAACTTTTTCTTGAATCAACAAAAAAAATTATTAATAAATACATTAACAATAATGAAGCAAATCAAGAAAGAATTGATAAAACAAATCAAAGTCAATTTATTTCAACTATAAAAAAGTCACTTTATAATACTAATATTAGTAACAAGAATTCAAATACTTTTTGTGACTTATCTTACTTTTCACAAGCATATGTATTTTATAAAATATCACAAAGTCAACTTATTAACTTATATAAGTTAAAATCTGTATTTCAATATAACGGAACATCTTTTTTTCTTAAGAAGGAAATAAAGGATTTTTTTTTTGTAACACAAGAACTATTTCATTCCGAAGTTCAATATAAAAATCTTTTAAATTCTGGAATGAATCAATGGACAAATTGGTTAAGGCGTCATTATCAATATGATGTATCTCAGATTAAATGGTCTAGGTTAGTACCACAAAAGTGGCGAAATATATTGAATCAACACCGTATAGCTCAAAATAAAGATTTATATAATTTATATGAAAAAGATCAATTAATTCATTACGAAAAAAAAATGGAAAGAGATTCATTATTGAATCAAAGGGATAATTTTCAAAAACAATATAGATATGATCTTTTAGCATATAAATATATTAATTATGACGATAAGAAGGACTCATCTATTTATGGATCACCATTACAAGTAAAAAATAACAAAAATATTTTTTATAATTACAACACACATAAAGACAAATCGTTTAATATGCTGGAAGGTATTCCTATTATCCCTATCAATAATTATTTAGTAGAAGATGATATTATAGATATGGAGAAAAATCCGGATAGAAAATATTTTGATTGGAGAATTCTCAACTTTTGTCTTAAAAAGAAGGTCGATATTGAAACCTGGATCGATATTGATACTGATACTGCCACTAAGAGTAATAAATATAGTAAGAGCAGGGTTAATAAGTATCAAATAATTAATAAAATCAATAAGAAAGGGCTTTTTTATGTCACGATTCAGCAAGATCAAGAAATCAACCTATCCAATGAAAAAAGGGTTTTTGATTGGATGGGAATGAATGAAGAAATACTAAGTCGTCCCATATCAAATCTGGAACTTTGGTTCTTCCCAGAATTTTTGATACTTTATAATACGTATAAAATTAAACCGTGGGTTATACCAATTAAATTACTGCTTTTTAATTCTAATATAAATGAAAATGCGAGTGAAAACAAAAGAATCGCTGTAAATAAAAAAGGAGATCCTTTTATATCATCGAATGAAAAAAAATCTCTTGAATTAGAAAACCGAAATCGAGGGGAAAAAGAATCCACGGGCCGAGTGGATCTTAACTCAGCTCTTTCAAACCAAGAAAAAGATGTTGAAGAGGATTATACAGGATCGGATATGAAAAAATATAGAAATAAAAAGCAATACAAGATCAATACAAAAGCGGAGTTTGATTTCTTTCTAAAAAGATATTTGCATTTTCAATTGAGGTGGGATGATTCTTTAAATAAAAAAATAATTAATAACATCAAAGTATATTGTCTTCTGCTTAGACTGATAAATCCAAGAGAAATTACTATATCCTCTATTCAAAGGGGCGAAATGAGTCTGGATATTCTGATGATTCAGAAAGATTTAACTCTTACAGAATTGATTAAAAGGGGAATTTTGATTATTGAACCAATTCGTATATCTATAAAAAATGATGGAAAATTTATTATGTATCAAACTATCGGTATTTCATTAGTTCATAAAAGTAAACACCCAATTAATCAAAGATACCGAGAAAAAAAACCTGTTGATAAGAATTATGATGAAGTCATTAGAAAATATCAAAAGATGACTGGAAATAGAGATAAAAATCACTATGATTTGTTTGTTCCTGAAAATATTTTATCACCTCGACGTCGTAGAGAATTGAGAATTCTAATTTGTTTCAATTCTAAGAATAGACATAGAAATGCAGCAATTTGTAATGGGAATAAGGTAAACATTCAAGTTTTGGATAAAAAAAGCAAAAAATATAAAAAACGACTTATTAAATTGAAGTTATTTCTTTGGCCCAATTATCGAGTAGAAGATTTAGCTTGTATGAATCGTTATTGGTTTAATACCAATAATGGCAGTCGTTTCAGTATGGTAAGAATACATATGTATCCGCGATTGAAAATTCATTAATAGTAAATTTTTACTATATTTCCCATACCATATCCGGTCTATGAGGACAAAGAGAGGCACATATGCATTGTCTTACATTTCATTCTGATACATGATACTAATTTAATGACATCTCAATTATATCTAAAAATGAATCGACAAAATATTCTTATTTTAGGTCTAATCTTTTGTGAGTGCAGAAAAACAACCATGCTTTTGTATACCTTTTCAAATCGAATTAAAAAATTTAAATCAAATTGATTAAATTTTATTAATAAAAAAATTAAGATTGTTGTATATACAAAATAAAAATGAGGGGCATTATTATTACTGATCAATAAAGATATCTATCAATAAAAATATCTTAAAATAATAAAGAGGGGGTAGAGAAGATTTCATTTTATGGTAAAAAATTCATTCATCTCAGTTATTTCACAAGAAGAAAAAGAGGAAAACAGAGGGTCTGTTGAATTTCAAATAGTTCGTTTCACAAATAGGATACGAAGACTTACTTCACATTTACAATTACACAAAAAAGACTATTTATCTCAGAGAGGTTTACGTAAAATTCTGGGAAAACGTCAGCGACTGCTGTCTTATTTGTCAAAGAAAAATATAATATGTTATAAAGAATTAATTAATCAGTTGGATATTCGCGAATCAAAAACTCGTTAATTTTAACAGGTATTTTGAATTATTTGATTTATGAAATCTTGAATTTTAATGAACTTTTTTTCGTTTTCAGCAATCCATAAAATAATGAATCGAGGAAAAACCTATGAATATACCAGCTACAAGAAAAGACCTCATGATAGTCAATATGGGCCCACACCACCCATCAATGCATGGTGTTCTTCGACTCATCATTACTCTAGATGGTGAAGATGTTATTGACTGTGAACCGATATTGGGTTATTTACACCGAGGGATGGAAAAAATTGCAGAAAACCGAACAATTATACAATATTTGCCTTATGTAACACGTTGGGATTATTTAGCTACTATGTTCACAGAAGCAATAACTGTAAACGGACCGGAACGGTTGGGAAATATTCAAGTACCTAAAAGAGCCAGCTATATCAGAATAATTATGTTGGAATTGAGTCGTATAGCTTCTCATCTATTATGGCTCGGTCCTTTTATGGCGGATATTGGTGCACAAACTCCCTTTTTCTATATTTTTAGAGAAAGAGAATTAGTATATGATCTATTCGAAGCTGCCACTGGTATGAGAATGATGCATAATTATTTTCGTATCGGAGGAGTAGCGGCCGATCTACCTCATGGCTGGATAGATAAATGTTTGGATTTCTGCGATTATTTTTTAACAAGAGTTGCTGAATATCAAAAACTTATTACACGAAATCCTATTTTTTTAGAACGCGTCGAGGGTGTAGGCATTATTGGTAGAGAGGAGGTAATAAATTGGGGTTTATCGGGACCAATGCTGCGAGCTTCCGGAATCCAGTGGGATCTTCGTAAAGTTGATCATTATGAGTGTTACGACGGATTTGATTGGGAAGTACAGTGGCAAAAAGAAGGAGATTCGTTGGCTCGTTATCTAGTCCGAATTGGTGAAATGATAGAATCCATAAAAATTATTCAACAGGCCCTGGAAGGAATTCCAGGGGGACCCTATGAGAATTTAGAAATACGATACTTTGATACAGAAAGGAATCCGGAATGGAATGATTTTGAATATCGATTTATTAGTAAAAAACCTTCTCCTACATTTGAATTGCCAAAACAAGAACTTTATGTGAGAGTCGAAGCCCCAAAGGGAGAATTGGGAATTTTTCTGATAGGGGATCAGAGTGGTTTTCCTTGGAGATGGAAAATTCGCCCTCCGGGTTTTATCAATTTGCAAATTCTTCCTCAGTTAGTTAAAAGAATGAAATTGGCTGATATTATGACGATACTAGGTAGTATAGATATCATTATGGGAGAAGTTGATCGTTGAAATGATAATTCATACACCAGAAGTACAAGATATTGATTCTTTTTCTAGATTAGAATTTTTAAAAGAGGTTTATGGAATTATATGGGTGCTTATTCCTATTTTGATTCTTGTATTGGGAATCACAATAGGCGTACTGGTAATTGTATGGTTAGAAAGAGAAATATCCGCAGGGATACAACAACGCATTGGCCCTGAATACGCTGGCCCTTTGGGAGTTCTTCAAGCTCTAGCCGATGGGGCAAAACTACTTTTCAAAGAAAATATTATTCCATCTAGGGGTGATAATCGTTTATTCAGCATCGGGCCGTCCATAGCAGTCATATCAATTTTAGTAAGCTATTCAGTAGTTCCTTTTGGCTATCACCTTGTTTTAGCAGATCTCAATATCGGTGTTTTTTTATGGATTGCCATTTCCAGTATTGCTCCAATTGGACTTCTTATGTCAGGATACGGGTCAAATAATAAATATTCTTTTTTAGGTGGTCTACGAGCTGCTGCTCAATCGATTAGTTATGAAATACCATTAACTTTATGTGTGTTATCAATATCTCTACGTGCGATTCGTTGATACATGGACATACACTTTTCTATATTCCCTCCTTTAAAGGAAAGGGCTTTTCTCTACTTCCTCCTTTCAAGGAAAGGGTTGGAATTAATTGAGTAGATATCTTCATTTTTTTATTCATTATTTGGATTGATGAACTAAATCAAATAGTTATATGAGTGAAAGAAAACAGCTTATCTATAAATTCGCAGTAAAAAGATTAAGTCTCATTTTCTATGTATAAGAGTTAAAGAGTTAAGCGGAAATAAAAATCAGCAGAAGAGACCGGTTCCCCCAAGATTGGTTGATTAGTCATCCTGACTTGAAGCGGGCTCAAAAGATCAACCATATTAAGTTTTCACTATCATTTGTATGTATTACCATACGGGGGGTTGAGCAAAAACGAGTGGATGGTTAGAAACACCAAAATATGTAAAGGATTAGTAACCGAGATTATGTAAATTTTCCAAAAGGACATTTTTACATAATATACAAAGAATACTAATTGGGGCTTTAAGTTGGTAGAAATGATCAAGCAGTACTCCCCACGACACGATTCCAATCCAGAGTATGCTCCTATCCACCGATTAAATAAATAACTATTGGAAACGAAATAATCCTTTACTTTCTTTTTATTTTGTAACCCTCTTTTTCTCAGAAATAGAAAGAAGAATAGGAATGAAAAAAAAGAGAAAGAAATCCAATTACACTAAAAGAATAAAAAAAATATCTTTTTTATTCTTTTTTTCTTTTATTCTTTCCCATATACATATTAATAGATATAAAATTTGTGTCATAATTGATGAATTAATATCGAATTATTTTTCGTAAGTGAAACCAACGGGTTATTGATATTTCTACAATAAGTATTTTATTGAACAGTTAAGTTATTACTGAACAAAGAAGAATTCAAATTATTAAAGAAAGGATGAGATCAATTCAGAAGTACTTTTTATTTATTATTAATTATTTAAATTATTAATTTAAATAATTATAACAGGCAGAATTAAATTGGTCTAATTTTGGACCGTTCGATAGATTTTGACCTTAATCCATCCTACAAAGATATTAAGATAAAATAATACTGATGCGGTCCTTAGATTTATTTCCGGCTTTCAAGGAGCCGTATGAGGTGAAAATCTCATGTACGGTTCTGTAATAGCGATGGTAACAGTGATGGTATCACCGACTATAATTATCTAACAGTTTAAGTACAGTTGATATAGTTGAAGCGCAATCCAAATATGGTTTTTGGGGCTGGAATTTGTGGCGTCAGCCTATAGGGTTTAGCATTTTTATCATTTCGTCCCTAGCAGAATGTGAGAGATTGCCTTTTGATTTACCAGAAGCAGAAGAAGAATTAGTAGCAGGTTATCAAACCGAATACTCGGGTATAAAATTTGGTTTATTTTATGTTGCTTCCTATCTAAACCTATTAGTTTCGTCATTATTTGTCACAGTTCTTTACTTGGGAGGTTGGAATATCTCTATTCCGGACATATATATTTCTGAACTTTTTGAACTAAATAAAACATGTGGCGTTTTTGGAGCGACAATTGGTATCTTTATTACATTAGCTAAAACTTATTTGTTTTTGTTCATTCCTATCACAACAAGATGGACTTTACCGAGGCTAAGAATGGACCAGCTATTGAATCTTGGATGGAAATTTCTTTTACCTATTTCTCTAGGTAATCTATTATTAACAACTTCTTCCCAACTCTTTTCGCTGTAAAGGAACATTCTATACTCTATTCACAACTTGTTTCAAACAAGAGAAATAAACAAACCTAAAATTATTCATATATATATTAACGATATGTTCTCTATGGTAACTGGGTTCATGAATTATGGTCAACAAACAGTACGAGCTGCAAGGTACATTGGTCAAAGTTTCATGATTACTTTATCCCACGCAAATCGTTTACCCGTAACTATTCAATATCCTTATGAAAAATTAATCGCCGCGGAGCGTTTCCGCGGTCGAATCCATTTTGAATTTGATAAATGTATTGCTTGTGAAGTATGTGTTCGTGTATGTCCTATAGATCTACCCGTTGTTGATTGGAAATTGGAAACTGACATTCGTAAGAAACGGTTGCTTAATTACAGTATTGATTTCGGAGTCTGCATATTTTGTGGTAATTGCGTTGAGTATTGTCCAACAAATTGTTTATCAATGACTGAAGAATATGAACTTTCTACTTATGATCGTCATGAATTGAATTATAATCAAATTGCTTTGGGTCGTGTACCAATGTCAGTAATTGATGATTATACAATTCGAACAATTTCCAATTCGCCTCAAATAAAAAATAAGTAAATCTCTTGATTAAAGAATAATTTATAATTACTTTACTAATACTAAGATTTAGTTTTGATCTAATCTAAAGGAATAAGGTTTCTTTCGTTTTGTTTGGTCAATAACTACAAATACCAACTATGGATTGCTTGGTAAGAATCACATCTTAATTTGGATTGAAAAATATATTAATTAATATATTTTTCATTTTTCAAAAATATAAAATAGATAGTTTCGAATTAGAACTACTTTTTCAGATAAAGAATGAAGTTAGTCCAATAAGTGTACTTACATTTATTAATATCCCTTCGGATTTAATTAGGAATTGCTCAAAAATCATAAAAAATTTTTCCTGGTCGGGTCTCAATAAGGTCATGAAAAATATTTCGATTTATTTATCTCTTATTTTACATATAATGGATTTGCCCGGACCAATACACGATTTTCTTTTAGTCTTTTTGGGATCGGTTCTTATACTAGGAGGTATGGGAGTGGTATTATTTACCAACCTCATTTATTCTGCCTTTTCATTGGGACTAGTTCTTGTTTGTATATCCCTATTCTATATTCTATTAAACTCCTATTTTGTAGCTGCTGCACAACTACTTATTTACGTGGGAGCTATAAATGTTTTAATCGTATTTGCCGTGATGTTCATGAATGGTTCGGATTATTACAAAGATTTGAATCTTTGGACCGTTGGGGATGGGGTTACTTTGCCAGTTTGTACAAGTATTTTTGTTTTACTCATGATTACTATTACAGATACGTCATGGTACGGGATTATTTGGACTACAAGATCAAATCAGATTGTAGAGCAAGATTTGATAAGTAATAGTCAACAAATTGGAATTCATTTATCAACAGATTTTTTTCTTCCATTCGAATTCGTTTCAATAATTCTTTTAGCGGCTTTGATAGGTGCAATTGCCGTGGCTCGACAGTAAAAAATCTATAGAATTAGTAATAGCAATCCAAATTAAACTCTGTTCTGTTTTATTACATTTATTTCCCTTCAATTAAAGATTGGTTATGGCTAAAATAGAAATTATTTTATTAAAGCTATTCTATATATCAATAGAATATATTCCCTTGTTCCGTACTTTTTTTATTCTAGTCAATTGAATCTGTTGAATTGTTGTTCAGTTCATTTTTAAATGAATCAAAATTGCGAAGGAGTTGGTCAATGATGCTCGAACATGTACTTGTTTTGAGTGCCTACTTATTTTCTATCGGCATCTATGGATTGATCACGAGCCGAAATATGGTTAGAGCCCTTATGTGTCTTGAACTTATACTGAATGCAGTTAATATAAATTTCGTAACATTTTCTGATTTTTTTGATAGTCGCCAATTAAAAGGAAATATTTTCTCCATTTTTGTTATAGCTATTGCAGCCGCTGAAGCAGCTATTGGCCTGGCTATTGTTTCGTCAATTTATCGTAACAGAAAATCAACTCGTATCAATCAATCGAATTTGTTGAATAAATAGTCTTAATCATATAAATTCTAATATTCCTAAATTCGAATTACCATGACCATAATTATGTATAATACATATTTTCGAAAATCAAAGTATCTTGGTTCTATCGCATGAGTCGATCAAGAAGTAGATTGATTATAAAAATTCTGATAAATTATTGATTCATCTGGTGTTTAAATATATGATTCATTTCCAAGTTTACTAGATCGAAAATTTCTGACATTCAAAAATTTATAGATCCAATGTCGCATTCAGTAAAGATTTATGATACGTGTATAGGATGTACTCAATGTGTCCGAGCCTGCCCAACGGATGTATTAGAAATGATACCTTGGGACGGATGTAAAGCTAAGCAAATTGCTTCTGCTCCAAGAACAGAGGACTGTGTCGGTTGTAAGAGATGTGAATCTGCCTGTCCAACGGATTTCTTGAGTGTTCGAGTTTATTTATGGCATGAAACAACTCGAAGTATGGGTCTAGCTTATTAATACGTTCCAGAAAACCCTACTTGAATACATTTGATTTTTTTACCTTTACCGACAAAAACCCGCGCTCAAAAAATATTTATTTTGAGTACGGGTTTTTCTGGTCCAAGTTTATCTTGTTTTTACCATGAATTATTTTCCCTGGTTAACGCTAGCTGTAGTTTTGCCAATATCTGCGGGTTCCTTAATTTTCTTTCTCCCTCATAGAGGAAATAAGGTAATTCGGTGGTATACAATAGGTATATGCATAGTGGAACTCCTTATAACAACCTATGCATTCGGTTATCGTTTCAAATTGGATGATCCATTAATGCAATTGACAGAGGATTATAAATGGATCGATTTTTTTGATTTTTACTGGAGATTGGGAATAGATGGAATTTCTATAGGACCTATTTTACTGACAGGATTTATTACAACTTTAGCAACTTTAGCGGCTCGGCCGGTTACTCGGGATTCCCGACTATTCCATTTCCTGATGTTAGCAATGTATAGTGGTCAAATAGGACTTTTTTCTTCTCGAGACCTTTTACTTTTTTTCATCATGTGGGAGTTAGAATTAATTCCAGTTTATCTACTTATATCCATGTGGGGGGGAAAGAAACGTTTGTATTCAGCTACAAAATTTATTTTGTACACTGCAGGAAGTTCCGTTTTTTTATTAATGGGAGTTTTGAGTATTGGTTTATATGGTTCCAATGAACCAACATTAAATTTTGAAACATCAGCTAATCAATCGTATCCCGTAGCACTGGAAATAATATTCTATATTGGCTTTCTTATTGCTTTTGCTGTCAAATTACCGATCATACCCTTACATACATGGTTACCAGACACCCATGGAGAGGCGCATTACAGTACTTGTATGCTTTTAGCCGGAATCTTATTAAAAATGGGAGCATATGGATTGATTCGGATCAATATGGAATTATTACCCCACGCCCATTCTATATTTTCTCCCTGGTTGATAATAGTAGGCACAATTCAAATAATCTATGCAGCTTTAACATCTCCTGGTCAGCGTAATTTAAAAAAAAGAATAGCATACTCTTCTGTATCTCATATGGGTTTCATAATTATAGGAATTGGTTCTATAAGCGATACGGGACTCAATGGAGCCATTTTACAAATAATCTCTCACGGATTTATTGGCGCAGCGCTTTTTTTCTTGGCCGGAACGAGTTATGATAGAATACGTCTTGTTTATCTCGACGCAATGGGCGGAATGGCTATCGCAATTCCAAAAATATTCACGACTTTCAGTATCGTATCAATGGCTTCTCTTGCATTACCGGGCATGAGCGGTTTTGTTGCCGAATTGATAGTTTTTTTTGGAATACTTACTAGCCAAAAATATCTTTTAATGACAAAAGTATTAATTACTTTTGTAATGGCAATTGGAATGATATTAACTCCTATTTATTTATTATCTATGTTACGTCAGATGTTCTATGGATACAAGCTTTTTAATGCCCCAAACTCTTATTTTTTTGATTCTGGACCGCGAGAATTATTTGTGTCGATCTCCATCCTTTTACCTGTAATAGGTATTGGTGTTTATCCCGATTTCGTTTTCTCATTATCAATTGACAAGGTCGAGGCTATTATATCCAATTATTTTTATAGATAGTTTTTGTGAGTAAACGAAAAGATTAAACTGAAATCTCCCGATTTAAAAAATAGTTGATTGTACAATAAAAAAATAAGTATTTTTTCTTCTCGATAAGTTCAAAGATAAATAACTTAATTGGAATTATATTATAACTAGATCTATTTGGCATTTGTGAGAACCATTTGAATCAAATAATGGAAATGGAATGATTCAAATGGTTCTTGACGGTTTACATGAAGTTTTTGTATATATACACGTATGCCGTCCTATGTTTCTATTCGTCAAGTCCTTTATTCAATTCAATTAGATATTAATGTAAATGAACCATAACTATGCAACCCTATTCCTAATAGATTAACCCCAAAATAGCATATCCAAATTATAAGAAATCCCATTGAGGCCACAATTGCAGAATTTACACTTTCAAAATTTTTATTTGTTCTAATATGTAAATAAATCGCGAATACGGTCCAAGTAATAAATGCCCAAGTCTCCTTTGGATCCCAATTCCAATATGATCCCCATGCTTCATTAGCCCACACTGCTCCCGAAAGAATACCTACGGTTAAAAGGATAAACCCTAGACTAATAATACGATAACTCCACCGATCCAATTTTTGAATCAATTGATACCTGTAATAATTTTGAGACGAAATAAAAGAAGTGTTTCGTAAGACATTGTTTCTATCGTTCACGTATTGAATCTCACCAAAGTAAAATGACTGATTTATTAAAGTATTGCTTTTACTAAAAATCCGTAGGAATTTTCGAAATGTAATCACTAGAAGAGCTAGTGATAATAATGATCCACACAAAAGAGCTGCATAGCTCAATACCATCATACTTACGTGCATCATTAACCAATGGGATTGGAGAGCGGGTACTAATATTGCGGACTGGTGGATTTCAGTTAAAAGACCAGAAGTAGCAAAACCTTGAGTAAAAATAACACTTGGCGCGGTTATTACGCTTAAATGGTTTTTTTTTTTTTTTAAATACGGAATCATATGAATAATAGAAAAACTCCACGAAAGAAAAATTAATGATTCATATAAATCGCTTAATGGTAAATGTCCAAAATACATCCAACGAGTAACTAATAATCCTGTTATACAGAAAAAAGTAGCTATCATCCCCTTTTCTGACGAATCATATAGGCCTACTATTTCATCGACTAATAAAGTTATCAAATGAATGGTAATTACAATTGACACGATCGAAAAGGATATATGAGTTAATATATGCTCTAAAGTTGAAAATATCATAAAAATTATTAAAAAAGGGTCCCTCAATTAAATTATAGGAATTGAAATCGGGAATTGAATTAATTATAGCACTTACTCCTTTAGAAGATGCCATGCCGCCACTCGGACTCGAACCGAGATGCTCTAGCACTGCTTCCTAAGAGCAGCGTGTCTACCGATTTCACCATAGCGGCTTATTCGAAATCATAATAACTTATTTTTATCCAATCGTCGAGATTGAAGGAATTTCTTCAATACAATATTTTTTTTAGGAAACCATTCAAATTGATGAATAAAACTTGTTTAAAAATTAGAGATTTTTCGTTAATTTTTTATTTTAAAATGTAAATTTGAACTAACAATGTGGTTTGTCGGAGGTTATTACTTTCTGCTCTCCTCAAATGTAACAGTTGTAACTAAATAATTTTTACTTCAATCCATGGATAGAACTAAAAACAATGTTCTGTCTCGTTTGCATTTTTAATCTAACATAATAAATTTCTTTTTTTGATGAAGAAAAAAGAAAATTTTAACATAATTTCAGTGATCCGCTCAAGATATTTATGGAAATATTTGCATAGTTAGTTTTGTATTAATCGTTAGGGATTTTCGTTGTGTAGAGAATTTGTGTTAAAATTTAACAAACCAATTAAGTTAGGTATTAGTATAGGTGTATCAATCATATAAAGAAAATTTCGATAGAAATTGTATCCTACTTTAAAAATACTTTATAAATTTTAAATTATATCTTATCGATCTTACAATCGAAACATAGGATATAAAATAGATCACTAAAAATTTGTACATTCGCCATATAATGTAATGACCTAAAAATGTAAAAAGGACTTTTATAAATTTAATTGGGTTAAGGAGTCTATTATAGTAATAATAATTTTGAAAAATAATGGTTTAGAAGATTATAAAACGCATTTTAACCTTAATAAAAAAGTGTAGTTTCAAAGACCTCTTCTCTTCGTTATAAAAAAAAAAAATACAACTAAAAAAGAAATTTATTTTTATTAGTGAATCAAGTCGATGGGGAAAGTTATAATCCCCATCCTGAAAATAATAAAACATACTAAAACGAAAGGTGAAATCTTGTGCTTGCGTATATCCTTTTTTTTAAGTACCATTCATTTTTCGAATTCAGTAGACAAAAGAATTATTATCTATATTAGAAACGAAAGCAAAAAGATGTCTTCAAATTAAAGTAAATTAAAGTAAATAAATAAAAAAAAAATTAGATTATTTATTATATTGTTTGATTAATATTATTTATTTGTTACACAAAAAAAACTTTTCGAACTCCCGGTAGAAAGAGATTTCGCTAATGAAAAAGCTTTCAATGCTGCCCGATATCCCTTCCTTTTCCAAATATTTTTACGAATACGTTTTTTTGAAATAGAGGTGCGTTTTTTTGGAACTGCCATTAAAAAATTATAATAGGTTCTTCAGTTGGATGTGAAAGACATCTATTGTTTAAAATCCATTGTTCTTTACTATTCTCTATCTATTTATTCTTTAAATTATACTACCTTCATAAAATAAAAAGGGGTCTAAAAATCGCCTAAAATATTACTAAGAACAATAAGATCTACTATGCCAAATAGATTGAAGTCGATAAAATGAAAAAATACAATACAAACAAAAAAGATAAGATTGTGCATTACGTTTTCTCTATGTTTTCGTTGTGTTACATTTATACATGTAATAAACTAAATCAAAAAGTTTAATAACCCAACCCCTATTCCTATCGCCTATCTCGCTTAATTTTAAAAACTTAAAGAATTTGATTTTCTATTATATTAATTTATTTAATTAGTCAAGCGTGAAGAAAGAGTACAACCATTTTATTATTCTCTAATTCGAATTAGACTAGTAGTTAATCTGTTAAAGTCTACAAAATACATAATTTTATATTTTTTAATTTATAAAATGCATTTTATTTGCCCTTTTTTTTTTACGTAAAATAAAATGGTAGATATCCTAGTATTTCCGAGAAATAGCTTTTGTTGTAATAGAAGAGAATAAAATTTGTTATAAAACAAATGGCTTAATGATGCTGAATAACCTATTACAATAACTAGTTTTTATGGGTCAAGTTATGGACTTTATGTATGATTCATATCAAATAATGTTTGGTCTAATTATTTTTCCTTGCTCTATAGATATAAATAAATTATTGTAATACGTAATAATTAGAATGAAAATTGAAATTTTTTAGATTTTCATAAAATTTTACTAAAAAATTTTATATTAACAGTTCAACATTAATAAAACAAAAATACGTATGACCAATTATAGCCTCTTGATTTTTAATATTTGAAGTAGTTTACAAAGATTCAGAATAATTAAGGCTAAAAAATTCTATTTAAGTTTTATTTTATATATCTTAATTTTTTTATTAACCGAACCCCTTTCAAAAGAAAATAACTAAGAACTGGTGAATCAGAAACAATTAATTAATTAAGATAAATTCGTTTATTTCTTTTTTTATGGAATATATATATCAATATTTATGGATTCTACCTTTCATTCCACTTCCAGTTCCTATGTTAATTGGAGCAGGACTTCTACTTTTTCCAACGGCAACAAAAAATCTTCGTCGTATGTGGGCTTTTCCTAGTGTTTTATTGTTAAGTATAGTTATGGTTTTTGCAGCCTATTTTTCTATTCAGCAAATAAATAAGAATTCTGTCTATCAATATGTATGGTCTTGGACCATCAATAATGATTTTTCTTTAGAATTTGGCTGCTTGGTTGATCCACTTACTTCTATTATGTCAATATTAATTACTACTGTTGGAATTATGGTTCTTATTTATAGTGACAATTATATGTCTCATGATCAAGGATATTTGAGATTTTTTGCTTATATGAGTTTTTCCAATACTTCAATGTTGGGATTAGTTACTAGTTC